ATTTTTCAGGAATTTTCGACCAAGCTTCTGCTAAACTTTGATTTTCGGTTAGTCCAGCACTGACTCTTCGATATATTTCTTGCTGAAAGTATCCCTGATCCCATTGATAACGGGTGGGACCAAATAATTCGATAGGGGTAGTTGCTGAACCATACCACATAGTTCCAGCAACAACAAAGGCTGCAAAAAAGACAGCAGCGATGCTGCTGGAAAGCACGGTTTCAATATTGCCCATACGTAATCCTTTGTATAGGCGTTGAGGTGGGCGGACACTAAGATGGAATAAACCTGCTAATATCCCCAATGTCCCTGCAGCAATATGATGAGAGGCTATTCCTCCTGGAACAAAAGGATCAAAACCTTCCACACCCCACGCTGGATTTACAGATTGTACCTTTCCAGTTAGTCCATAGGGGTCAGACACCCATATTCCAGGACCATACAATCCTGTTACATGAAATGTCCCAAAACCAAAGCAAGCCACTCCTGAGAGAAATAAATGAATTCCAAAGATTTTAGGCAAATCCAAAGAACGTTTTCCTGTACGGTCATCAACAAATATTGCTAAATCCCAATACACCCAATGCCAGATAGCTGCCAAGAAGCACAATCCGGAAAACACAATATGTGCCCCGGCTACACCTTCGTAACTCCAAATACCCGGATTCGCTACCGTCCCCCCTGTAATACTCCAACCACCCCAAGAATCGGTTATTCCTAAACGAGTCATGAAGGGTATAACGAACATGCCTTGTCTCCACATTGGATCAAGAACCGGGTCGGAGGGATCAAAAACAGCTAATTCATATAGAGCCATGGAACCGGCCCAACCCGCAACCAGGGCTGTATGCATTATATGGACAGAAATCAAACGACCGGGATCATTCAATACGACAGTATGAACACGATACCAAGGCAAACCCATGGGACTACCCCTTGTATTAATAAAAAATAGACACTATGTAACTTTATTGCATTGAAAAAAACTATGCTATGGGCCCCTTTTTTCCGGGGATTATCTCGAAAAAAGGATTCATATTAATATTTGTTCTATTCTTTTAGTAATAATGGAAGAGTTCGGTTCGTAAGAAAAAAGAGAAGCAGATCTATTCTATACTCGATAAGTACCAATACGCAATGGGGGTTGATGCACTTTTCTATGAGTGAATACATCCATATTTGGTCATCATTCAAAAGACTTATTCGTAAGAATTTTCGTTGATTTTATGAACTTTATGAACTTAGTCAATCTATGTATAAACTGAGATAAGGGCCACTATTATCTAAGAAGCCCATTATTACGCTTCCACATCAAAGTGAACTAGAGTACTTAATTCTTTTTTCTTTCATTTTATGCCTATTGGTGTTCCAAAAGTACCTTATCGAAGTCCCGGGGACAAGCACCCATCTTGGGTTGACATATAGTGCGACTTGTCAGATCTATTGGGCCATATGGGATTTCCCCATTCTCTCCCCGATCGAGATATCCTCTGTTTCGCCCAAAAAAATTGATTGAATTATCAAAAATTTGTAGCGCGAAATGCAATGAAGTGCATTTAGATCCATTTCTTGAGGAGGTAGCCAGATTAATATTAGCAATAAATCAATTTTATGGTCGTCTTGGCTGGACCAATAAAATGAGGTATCCAGGCTCCGTTTAGACAAACCCAATTGGGAATATATCGATGATTATTCCTTATACCATAAACGATTCCGTTTAGAACTTTATTCGAAAGAGGAGCGATCCCAAACTGTTAATCAACGGAATAATAAATATTATGAATATGTCAAATATTTGGCAGACGACATGAACGAAATGAATTAAAAAAAGGGGGGAGTCATAGCAAAAAAGAGACGTGGTATTGGGTTCATTTGTCCTATATGTGCAAATCAAAATCGGGCGGATCCTTACTCGGAGTAGAGCATAAACCTAAAAAAATTGAAGAAGCCCATTCAATTCAGGAACAAGAAAATAGCATCGGGATTTTTGGATTGGATCTCGATGAAAAAATACATCAATGAAAAGTTAGTTCCACAAGTCGAGAAATTTAGTGAATTGCTTTTTTATATTAGAATATTATAGGTATCGAAAACCCGGCTAAACTCATCATTCTTGAAAAACGGAAGAGAAGCCCCCTCGTTAGAAAGAGACCGCGAGGAAACAAGAAAAGAAAGGGGCTAGAAGCGACACATTGATTTTTTTTTTTCACAAGTTTTGTTGAACCGTATGCATCAAACGATGCCTGTACGGCTCCGAAGGGATACAAGGTTTATCCTAATCAATCGACTTTATCGAGAAAGATTACTTTTTTTAGGTCAAATGGTTGAGAGTGATATCTCGAATCAACTTATTGGTATTATGGTCTATCTCAGTATAGAAAATGAGACCAAGGATTTGTATTTATTTATCAACTCTCCTGGCGGGTGGGTAATACCCGGGATAGCTATTTATGATACTATGCAATTTGTGCGACCGGATGTACAGACAATATGCATGGGATTGGCCGCTTCCATGGGGTCTTTTCTCTTGGCCGCAGGAGCAAGTACCAAACGTCTAGCATTCCCTCACGCTTGGCGCCAATGAGTTTTTTATTTGAGAGAAAAAAAGAAGACTATGCCTTCGCCATATGAATTATTAATATTAAGTAATAATAGCATGGCACTTCGAATTCGATATGAAAATTGTTAGTGTGTTTTTTTTTTTTTTCAAAATACAAAATATTTGATTATGTATCGAAGCAGTAGTATGAGATAAAGGAGGGATATTTCGAGTTTATCTTACCTATCAGAGGCCTATTGCAGCGTCACAAACTTTTTTCATGCCGGAAGGTTATTAACACTATTTATGGTATGAAAGAGTACGAAAAAAAAAAGAAACTTTGGGATTGCTGAATCACAAACGAAATAAATATAGAAAGCAACGGAGCCATCATAGTATTTTTGAACTTCTCAAAAAAAAAAAAAGAAGGGTGGTAATTGGATCATTTACCGAACTGGGTCTACCCCACACTTTCTCCTTGTTTGATGAAAGGTAAAAATAAAATTCCATTGGCGAGCCGTATGCAATGCGACAAAATGCCCGTACGGTTGTTCAATTCTCTCTTTTTCTTTATCTCTTCCACTCGCCCAATCGTGCGAGATAGAGGAACTTTTAGAATAGATCATATCATCAGGGTCATGATCCATCAACCGATTGGCGCTTTTTATGGGGCACAAACGGGAGAATTTATCCTGGATACGGAAGAACTGCTGAGACTGCGCGAAATCCTTACAATGGTTTATGTACAAAGGTCGGGCAAGCCCTTATGGGTTGTATCCGAAGACATGGAAAGGGATACTTTTATGTCAGCAACAGAAGCCCAAGCTCATGGAATTGTTGATCTTGTAGCGGTTGGATAAAACATAGCAGGCACTTCTTAAAGGTTTAAGAGAATATTAAACAGAAGAAATTCATGATGATCCGGTTAGGATCGATCTAAACCAGCCCATAATAGATAATTCAGCATGCCAACTATTAAACAACTTATTAGAAACCCAAGACAGCCAATCAGAAACGTTACAAAATCCCCCGCTCTGCGAGGATGCCCTCAGCGCCGAGGAACATGTACAAGGGTGTATGTGCGACTCGTTTCAATCATGGGTTGAGCCAAAACAAAAGAAAGCAAACAATTTTTTAAGGATCAATGCTCAGTACCTGTGAATCGGATATAATGGAAGACGAAGAACTCCATTCACTATCTAAACTAAAAAAGATCGATCTATCATATCTTTCTATTGTGTATGAAATTTATGGTTGCCACTGGCGCAAATTCAACCGCCTCAATTTGCAATTTAATGTGAGAAAGAATTCCCCATTGGTAAAAAATAATTATCCATTAAGCGGGGAAATACTATAAAAAAAAGCAGAAAAAGAATCTTTCTACTCTTGCAAGAACGGACTAACAGGGTCAGCTACCCCACCAATCTTTAGAATTAAATACCGTCACTGTATACGGTCTATCTCGTTATGAAAGACCTATTACTAGAAAATTCATGGGTAGAGCCGAAGAACGGTAACTGTACAAGTTACCAATAGAATTGATTAACTGAAGGAGTGGCTCCGGTGTATAGAGAGTGCCTCACCGTTTAAGAAGTAATCATAGAAACGACGGAACCCACAATTTCCTTAGCTATTTACTACTTTGATTATTTTTTTTTTTACTATTTTACCTCGAAAAAAGGTAAAAGTGTGGGCGGGAAGGTTAGAGTAGCAAAAGCCATTGGGATTTTTGATTTTATAAATTGGAAGAGTCCGTTTTGTTATTAATAGACTAGGAAAGAGGAAAAGAATAACTGAAAGAAAGGAAATCGATTAGTTATTCATCAAAGTTTCATTTATTCAATGACCAGAATTAGACGAGGATATATAGCTCGGAGACGTAGAACAAAAATGCGTTTATTTGCATCAAGCTTTCGCGGGGCTCATTCCAGACTTAGTCGAACAATTACTCAACAGAAAATAAGAGCTTTAGTTTCGGCTCATCGCGATAGAGATAGGAAAAAAAGGGATTTTCGCCGTTTGTGGATCACTCGAATAAATGCAGTAATTCGCGGAAACGGGGTATCCTATATTTATAGTAGATTAATATACAATCTGTATAAGGCACAGTTGGTTCTTAATCGTAAGATACTTGCACAAATAGCTATATCAAATAGGAATTGTCTGTATATGATTTCCAATGAGATCAGAAAATAAGGAAGTTGGAAGGAATCCAGATCCAGTATAAGTATAATTTTTAAACGGAGTTCTCTGGAGAATGAACTCAAGGAAGGTAGAGTAGAAATAATATGATAAAGTCATCAAAATGGGCGAACACGCTCAATAAAAAAAGAGTGATTTGATTCTCCTTCCCCAATTCTTTTTTTTCTTACGACACGACTGCTTCTCGGATTTTTTGAACAAAACATCTGGCTGTGTTTGAGTTCGTATTGGAATTTTGCTTTAATTGAAGAGTAAGCCTATTTTTTTCTGGTTCGAAGACCTGGCGTTCGAGCGGTCGACCCACTTCTTTCAAATTGTTTCTCATTATTAAGAAAAGGTAACAAAGATAAAATACGAGCTTGTTTTATAGCAATAGTAATTAATCGTTGTTCTTTTAAAGTCAATCTATTCACTCGTCTAGATAATATTTTTCCTTGTTCACTAAGAAATCGACTAATTAAAGTCATGTTTCTATAATCAATTCGATCCCCCGATTGGATCGGGGGCAAACGCCTACGAAAAGATCGCTTGGATTTAAGAAAGAGTCGCTTGGTTTTATCCATAATTTGTTTATTCCTTATCCCTAAAATCCCATTTCGACGAAATCCAAAAAGGGTTATAGAATCCATTAGAGGATTTGGTTTGTCTATATTTATTTGTTTCTATTTAAATATATGAAATATATTAGTTTTTCGTGCTCCTCGGCAGGGTGACACACAAGCACGCAGTCCGACTCTATCTATTTTTTTATCTCCCCATGAAGTGTATGTTTGTAACAATAAGGACAGAATTTTCTCAATTCCAATCGACTAGGTGTATTGTGTCGATTCTTTTGAGTAATATATCTGGAAATACCCCTTGATTCCTTATTAACACCGTTTCGAACACAGCTAGTACATTCCAAAATAACCCTTACTCGGACATCTTTACCCTTGGCCATGAACCTCCTTGGGGTTTTTGATTCACCCAACTTTCTATTTTCCGCCCCGAAACGAATAACAAGGGACAAAAAAATAGAAGTTGCTAACCACTCAAAAGAAAATTATGAAATAGAGATTTTATTGCAATTAATATAGTCAATAAATCGGAAATAAGAAATAATAAGTAATACAAAAATTTCGAACTCTATTGCTAATTACAGTACAGTATTTCATTTAAGTATCTTGTAGTGTAGGATACTCTTAACCTAGCCACATTTCCATTTCTGTTTTCTTGCGCTTTCCTCCTTTATTCTATCTATCTAATTGTCAAACAAAAAAAAACGAAAAGAGGGGAAAGAGAAATTAGTCAAAAAATTTTGATGCTAGCTCGAATCTTCTTCACCCCATTCCAGTTCAATAACTAGAATGAAAAAAATGGAAATGTCAATGCGTCGGGGAATAAACGGTTGATTTCGATCAATAACCCTGCTAAAGACCCGAACCATAGAGTACTTAGTACCGGTGCCACGGAAAGATATGTTTTTAGATCGCGCATTGAAAATCCTCCTTCTTTTTTGTTTTTGTATTGTCAAATTCCCTATTGGAATATATTATGGTAAGAAATGTATATGTAGTTAAGGGCCACTTGTAGTTACGCGCGGAATCCCTAATTCAAATTGAAATGCGCAATGATAATGATTCGGTCGATAATATTTTCTTTTTTTTTATTAAAATTAAAGCAGAAAACTGGGTCACTTTACGCCTGAGAATACCCACGAAAACTAAGAATTTATTAATAAATTTATTATTAGTATATCTTATATGATATGAGACCAAAAACAAGCAAAGGCAAGATACATTTTGCATATCAATAGAGGGAATAAAAAACTATAAAAAAACTATAAGAAGGGTGTGGAAAACCAATCAGGGATTCTTTACAATGATACTGTAGACCAATTGAAAGGGATGTAGCGCAGCTTGGTAGCGCGTTTGTTTTGGGTACAAAATGTCACGGGTTCAAATCCTGTCATCCCTACCAATTACCGCTCCAAGCAGCAGTAACACGAGATCCATTTTTTTAGATCATTTCATTTTGACATACATAATCTTTCATTTTATGATGTATGATAGTATACACAGACAAGAATGGGTGGAGTCAAAAAAAAAAACGAATCTCCGTATTGTCAGTCTTTTACGTTGTGATAAGAAAGCGCTCTTAGTTCAGTTCGGTAGAACGTGGGTCTCCAAAACCCAATGTCGTAGGTTCAAATCCTACAGAGCGTGATTCCGCTCTTGTCGTCTTAGATCGAAAATCACACACACCGAACTGAAATAATTGCCCAGCAATCTGAATTTTACCCCGACCTCCTCCTCGGATTAAATTCAAAAAAGGAGGGGGTCAGTTAAAAAAGAGATGTTAATTAATCAAAGGTCCAACTGATCACCACGTCTGTACTGCAAATAGGCGGTTACGAATAATCCAGCCAAAGTAATAGGAATTAGACCTAAGACGATTCCAAATAGAAAGACTTCAATCATTTGATTTTTTTTTTGAAAGGTTAAAAAGAGAGGTAATATCTATCCCTAAATAGTAATCCGTCTTGCCTAGGAATCTCAATAAACAATAATTGGTAATTAACGTGTTACGTCAAGGAACTAGACAATCGGTGGAATGTCCCATAAGAATTTCTTTTTATGAATTATTCATTCAATTTATTTCAAATAAGCCCTATCTTATTCAGACCAATAAATAGAGCCGAGGTTATAGTTAAAGCCGCTAGTAGAAAACCAAAATAACTAGTTAGAGTAGGCATGGCGGAGCTAAAGGAAATATGTTCT